GCTAGCGTAGCTTAACCAAAGCAGAGTACTGAAGATGCTAAGATGGGCCCTGAAAAGCCCCGCAGGCACAAAAGCTTGGTCCTGACTTTACTAACAACTCTGATCAAACTTACACATGCAAGTATCCGCATCCCAGTGAAAATGCCCCCCGCCCCCCGTCCGGAAATAGGGAGTTGGTATCAGGCACACAAATTTGTAGCCCATGACACCTAGCTTTGCCACGCCCCCAAGGGAATTCAGCAGTGATAAACATTAAGCCATAAGTGAAAACTTGACTTAGTCATGATCTATAGAGTCGGTAAAACTCGTGCCAGCCACCGCGGTTATACGAGAGACCCAAGTTGTTAGCCAACGGCGTAAAGGGTGGTTAGAACTATAGACAACAAACTGAGACCGAACACCTTCAAGGCTGTTATACGCTTCCGAAGCAACGAAGAACAATAACGAAAGTAGCCTCACTAACTCGAACCCACGAAAGCTAGGGCACAAACTGGGATTAGATACCCCACTATGCCTACCCCTAAACACGATATGAACCTACGTACATATCCGCCTGGTTACTACGAGCATTAGCTTAAAACCCAAAGGACTTGGCGGTGCTTTAAAACCATCTAGAGGAGCCTGTTTTAAAACCGATACTCCCCGTTCAACCTCACCCCTCCTTGTTTTAACCGCCTATATACCACCGTCGTCAGCCTACCCTGTGAAGGACAAATAGTAGACAAAATTGGCACAGCCAAAAACGTCAGGTCGAGGTGTAGCGAATGGAGGGGGACAAAATGGGCTACATTCTCTGCCTAGAGAACACGAAAGATGTGCTGAAATGCACACCCGAAGGAGGATTTAGCAGTAAGCAAGAAATAGAGTGTCATGCTGAAACCGGCTATGAAGCGCGCACACACCGCCCGTCACTCTCCCCAAACTCTTAATTTAAAAATAACTAATATGCCACCAAAAGAAAAGGGGAGGCAAGTCGTAACATGGTAAGTGTACCGGAAGGTGCACTTGGAAAAACCGGAGCATAGCTTAACAGCTTAAAGCACCTCCCTTACACCGAGTTGACGCCCGTGCAAATCGAGCTGCCCCGACACCTAACAGCTAGCCCCCACCCCACCCACAACAAACCACTATAAATACCCCCTAAGATACTTAACTAAACAAAACAAATCATTTTACCACCCTAGTATAGGAGATAGAAAAGGAACTAGGAGCTATAGATAAAGTACCGCAAGGGAACGCTGAAAGAGAAATGAAATAACCCAGTAAAGTAAAAAAAAGCAGAGATTACACCTCGTACCTTTTGCATCATGATTTAGCTAGTACAATTAGGCAAAGAGCACTTTAGTCTAACACCCCGAAACTGAATGAGCTACTCCAAGACAGCCTTTATAGGGCACATCCGTCTCTGTGGCAAAAGAGTGGAAAGAGCTTTGAGTAGAGGTGATAAACCTACCGAGTTCAGTTATAGCTGGTTGCCCGAGAACTGAGTATAAGCTCAGCCTTTTGGCTTCTTAGCTCCATTACTATTTATATTAACCCGACTTTAAGAAACCAAAAGAGTTAGTCAAAGGGGGTACAGCCCCTTTGATACAAGAAACAACTTTTAACAGGAGGATAAGGATCATAAAAAATCAAGGCACCGCGCTTAAGTAGGCTTAGAAGCAGCCACCACAAGAAAGCGTTAAAGCTCTAGCACATCCCTGCCACAAATACCAATAAAACACTCCTAACCCCTTCCCCTACCGGGCTTTTCTATGCCCCCATAGAAGAAATTATGCTAAAATGAGTAATAAGGGGCCGACCCCCTCCAAGCACAAGTGTACATCAGAACGAACCCCCACCGAAATTTAACGGACCCAACCAAAGAGGGAAATAAATATTAAACCCACAACAAGAAAAACATTTAACACTTTTCCGTTACCCCTACACTGGTGTGCCAAATAGGAAAGACTAAAAGAAAAAGAAGGAACTCGGCAAACTCAAAGCCTCGCCTGTTTACCAAAAACATCGCCTCTTGCCTTAATGAATAAGAGGTCACGCCTGCCCTGTGACTATATGTTTAACGGCCGCGGTATTTTGACCGTGCAAAGGTAGCGCAATCACTTGTCCTTTAAATGTGGACCTGTATGAATGGCATAACGAGGGCTTAGCTGTCTCCTTTCTCAAGTCAATGAACTTGATCTCCCCGTGCAGAAGCGGGGATAGAACCATAAGACGAGAAGACCCTATGGAGCTTTAGACAAAAAACAGCCCCTGTCAATAAACCCCAAATAAAGGGAATAAACCTAGTGAACCTGTTTTAATGTCTTTGGTTGGGGCGACCGCGGGGTAACAAAAAACCCCCATGTGGAATGAAAACACCCTTTTTAAAACCAAGAGTCACCACTCTAAGTTACAGAACATCTGACCAATAATGATCCGGCTAAAGCCGATTAACGAACCGAGTTACCCTAGGGATAACAGCGCAATCCTCTTTTAGAGTCCATATCGACAAGAGGGTTTACGACCTCGATGTTGGATCAGGACATCCCAATGGTGCAGCCGCTATTAAAGGTTCGTTTGTTCAACGATTAAAGTCCTACGTGATCTGAGTTCAGACCGGAGTAATCCAGGTCAGTTTCTATCTATGAAGTACCTTTTTCCAGTACGAAAGGACCGAAAAAGAGGGGCCAATGTCCAAACAAGCCCCACTCTCACTTGCTGAACTCAGCTCAAGCAAATAAGAGAGTACAAAACTAAGTCAAAGAACATGACATGTTAGTGTGGCAGAGCCCGGTATTGCAAAAGCCTTAAACCCTTCGAACAGAGGTTCAACTCCTCTCCCTAACTATGACTACAATACTAATTACCCACTTAATTCACCCCCTAACCATTATTGTCCCCGTTCTACTAGCCGTAGCTTTCTTAACATTAATTGAACGAAAAGTTTTAGGTTATATGCAATTACGAAAGGGGCCCAACATCGTAGGACCCTACGGACTTCTCCAACCCATCGCCGATGGCGTTAAACTTTTCATCAAAGAACCTGTCCGACCGTCCACCTCCGCTCCCATCCTATTCATTATTGCCCCTACACTAGCCCTCACTCTCGCCATAATAATATGAACACCAATGCCCCTCCCCTACCCCATCCTTGACTTAAACCTAGCCATTCTATTTGTCCTGGCTATCTCTAGCTTGGCAGTCTACTCTATTCTAGGCTCCGGATGAGCCTCCAACTCAAAATATGCCCTTATAGGATCCCTACGAGCAGTTGCGCAAATAATCTCATACGAAGTAAGCCTAGGGCTAATCCTTTTATCATTAATTATTTTTACAGGCAACTTTACCCTACAAACATTTAACGTCACCCAGGAAAGCATTTGACTAATCATCCCAACATGACCCCTAGCAGCAATATGGTATATCTCCACGCTAGCCGAAACAAACCGAGCCCCCTTTGATTTAACAGAGGGGGAGTCCGAACTGGTCTCTGGGTTCAACGTCGAATATGCAGGAGGCCCCTTTGCCCTATTCTTCCTGGCGGAATATGCCAATATCCTCTTAATAAACACACTCTCCACAATCCTGTTCCTAGGAGCCTTACACATGCCCGCTTTTCCAGAACTGACCTCTATTAATCTGATATCAAAAACAGCCATTTTATCCCTCATCTTCCTATGAGCCCGAGCCTCCTACCCACGATTCCGATACGACCAGCTGATGCACCTCACATGAAAAAACTTCCTACCACTTACATTAGCATTCATTATCTGACATCTTGCACTCCCAACTACAATAGCAGGCCTTCCCCCTCAAATATAAAAGGAACTGTGCCTGAAACAAAGGACCACTTTGATAGAGTGAATCATGAGGGTTAAATTCCCTCCAGCTCCTTAGAAAGAAGGGACTTGAACCCAACCCGGAGAGATCAAAACTCTCAGTGCTTCCACTACACCACTTTCTAGTAAAGTCAGCTAAATAAGCTTTTAGGCCCATACCCTAAAAATGGAGGTTAAAATCCCCCCTTTACAAATGAACCCTTATATTACTGCCTCCCTTTTATTTGGTCTGCTGTTAGGTACAACTATTACAACTACCAGCACACACTGATTAATTGCATGAATGGGCCTAGAAATTAACACCCTAGCTATTATTCCCCTGATAGCCCAACAACACCACCCACGAGCAATTGAAGCCACTACAAAATACTTCTTAACTCAAGCTGCCGCAGCAGCAACCCTCCTCCTCGCGGCCACAACCAACGCTTGAATAACAGGCCAATGAGAGCTACAGCAAGCTACCCATCCAGTCCCAACAACCATAATTACCATTGCATTAGCCCTAAAAATTGGACTAGCCCCACTCCACACCTGACTCCCGGAAGTAATACAAGGACTAGACCTTACAACTGGGCTCATCCTAGCCACATGACAAAAAATCGCACCATTCTCCCTTCTACTACAAATTCAACCCAATAACCAAACACTCTTAATTCTCCTCGCCATCCTCTCCATACTTGTCGGCGGATGAGGGGGTCTAAATCAAACCCAAGTACGTAAAATTCTAGCCTACTCCTCTATTGCTCACCTAGGCTGAATAGTCATTATTCTTCAATTCTCACCAACCCTAGCTGTAATAACCCTAGCACTTTATATCATCATAACATCCTCCACCTTCCTTGCTTTTATAATAAACAAAACCACAACAATTGGGACCCTAACAATCTCATGAGCCAAAACCCCAATCATTTCATCCCTAATGCCCCTCATCCTTCTGTCATTAGGAGGCTTACCTCCACTAACTGGTTTTATACCTAAATGACTTATCCTTCAAGAACTTACAAAACAAGACCTAGGCATAACAGCCACATTAGCAGCCCTAAGCGCCCTACTAAGTCTTTATTTCTACCTGCGCCTGTCCTACGCTATGACCCTAACCATCTCCCCAAACAACCTGACAGGAACGCTACCATGACGAACCCAGACAAATAAAAAAACATTACCAACCGCTATCTTATTGTCCTCTTCCATTCTCCTCCTCCCCCTAACCCCCGAAGTACTTACACTCTTTAATACATAAGAGACTTAGGTTAACACCAGACCAAGAGCCTTCAAAGCTCTCAGTGGAAGTGAAAATCTTTCAGTCCCTGATAAGACTTGCAAGCCATTATCTCACATCTTCTGCATGCAAAACAGACACTTTAATTAAGCTAAAGCCTTAACTAGATAGACAGGCCTCGATCCTGCAAACTCTTAGTTAACAGCTAAGCGCCCAAAACCAACGAGCTTCCATCTAACTTTCCCCGCCTAGCAAAAGCAAAAGGCGGGGAAAGCCCCGGCAGACGTCAATCTGCTTCTTTAGATTTGCAATCTAACATGTAACACCCCAGGGCTGATAGAAAGAGGACTTAAACCTCTGTATATGGGGCTACAAACCACCGCTTAACCCTCAGCCATTCTACCTGTGGCAATCACACGCTGATTTTTCTCAACCAATCACAAAGATATCGGCACCCTATACCTAGTTTTTGGTGCCTGAGCCGGAATAGTAGGCACTGCACTAAGTCTTCTTATTCGGGCCGAACTCAGTCAACCCGGCGCACTCTTGGGCGATGACCAGATCTACAATGTGATCGTGACAGCCCATGCATTCGTAATAATTTTCTTTATAGTAATACCAATCATGATTGGAGGCTTTGGGAACTGATTAATCCCCCTTATAATCGGAGCCCCAGACATGGCCTTCCCCCGAATAAACAACATAAGCTTCTGACTGCTTCCCCCATCCTTTCTCCTTCTGCTCGCATCCTCTGGAGTAGAAGCCGGGGCGGGTACGGGCTGAACCGTTTACCCACCCCTAGCAGGAAACCTTGCCCACGCAGGAGCTTCTGTAGACCTTACCATCTTCTCTCTTCATCTTGCAGGGGTCTCCTCTATTTTAGGGGCAATCAACTTCATCACAACTATCATTAACATGAAACCCCCAGCAATCTCACAATACCAAACACCTCTTTTCGTGTGAGCCGTTTTAATCACTGCCGTACTTCTCCTGCTTTCCCTTCCAGTCCTTGCAGCAGGGATTACAATGCTTCTCACTGACCGAAACCTAAATACAACCTTCTTTGACCCAGCAGGAGGAGGAGACCCCATCCTGTACCAACACTTATTCTGATTCTTTGGACACCCTGAAGTCTATATTCTTATCCTCCCTGGCTTCGGGATAATTTCACATATTGTAGCCTACTACTCAGGCAAAAAGGAACCATTCGGCTACATGGGCATGGTCTGAGCCATGATGGCCATTGGTCTTCTTGGCTTTATTGTATGAGCCCATCACATGTTTACAGTTGGCATGGACGTAGACACCCGAGCCTACTTTACCTCCGCCACAATAATTATTGCCATTCCAACAGGAGTCAAAGTGTTTAGCTGACTTGCAACCTTGCATGGAGGATCAATTAAATGAGAAACCCCTATGCTATGAGCCCTCGGCTTCATCTTCCTATTTACAGTGGGTGGCCTAACCGGAATTGTCCTGGCCAACTCATCCCTAGACATTGTATTACACGACACCTACTACGTAGTTGCCCACTTCCATTATGTCCTTTCCATGGGTGCTGTATTTGCAATTATGGGTGCATTTGTGCACTGGTTCCCACTATTTTCAGGATACACACTCCACAGCACTTGAACTAAAATCCACTTCGGAGTAATATTCATTGGTGTTAACCTAACCTTCTTCCCTCAACACTTCCTTGGTCTAGCTGGAATACCTCGACGATACTCCGACTACCCCGACGCCTACGCCCTGTGAAACTCCGTATCCTCAATTGGATCAATAGTCTCTCTAGTGGCAGTTATTATGTTCCTCTTTATCCTCTGAGAAGCCTTCACCGCTAAACGAGAAGTTCAATCAGTCGAACTAACAATGACAAATGTGGAATGACTACACGGGTGCCCTCCTCCTTACCACACATTCGAAGAACCCGCCTTCGTCCAAACTCAAACCTCCATTCGAGAAAGGGAGGAATCGAACCCCCGTAAACTGGTTTCAAGCCAGCTACAAAACCACTCTGTCACTTTCTTCATAAGACTCTAGTAAAATGGCAATTACACTACTTTGTCAAGGTAGAATTGTGGGTTAAACCCCCACGTGTCTTATTATTAATGGCACATCCTTCACAACTAGGGTTTCAAGATGCAGCTTCACCAGTAATAGAAGAACTCCTTCACTTCCACGACCATGCTCTAATAATCGTATTCCTTATTAGCACATTAGTACTTTACATTATTGTTGCTATAGTCTCCACCAAACTAACCAACAAGTACATTCTAGATTCTCAAGAGATTGAAATTATCTGAACTATCCTACCAGCTATTATTCTTATCCTTATTGCCCTCCCTTCCCTCCGAATTCTCTACCTAATAGACGAAATCAACGACCCCCATCTAACAATTAAAGCCATAGGCCACCAATGATACTGAAGCTATGAATATACAGACTATAGCGACCTAGCCTTTGACTCATACATAGTCCCCACACAAGACCTGGCCCCCGGCCAATTCCGCCTCTTAGAAACTGATCATCGAATGGTCGTACCAGTGGACTCTCCCATTCGAATCCTAGTCTCAGCAGAAGATGTCCTCCACTCCTGAGCCGTCCCCTCTCTAGGTGTAAAAATGGATGCCGTACCCGGCCGTCTAAACCAAACAGCCTTTATCCTATCCCGACCTGGCGTTTTCTATGGCCAATGCTCTGAAATCTGCGGGGCTAACCACAGCTTCATGCCAATCGTTGTTGAAGCCGTCCCCCTAGAACACTTTGAAAACTGATCCTCACTAATGCTTGAAGATGCCTCACTAAGAAGCTAAAACGGACACAGCGTTAGCCTTTTAAGCTAAAAATGGTGCCTACCAAACACCCTTAGTGAAATGCCTCAACTCAACCCCGCACCTTGATTCCTCATTATGGTCTTCTCTTGATGTGTATTCCTAGTTTTCCTCCCTCCAAAAATCATAGCTCATCTATTCCCAAATGAGCCCTCCTCCCAAAACACTTGCCCCAAAGAAATCAAACCCTGACCCTGATCATGACACTAAGCTTCTTCGACCAATTTTTAAGCCCCACCGCCTTTGGCATTCCACTGATTGCCCTTGCACTCCTATTACCTTGAACCCTCTTCCCCACACCAACTAACCGTTGAACCAACAATCGTCTTTTAACGCTCCAAAGCCAATTTATTAATCGATTTACTCAACAACTGCTTCTCCCACTAAACATAGGAGGACACAAATGAGCCCTTATATTCGCCTCATTAATAGTATTCCTAATTACCATTAACATGCTAGGACTCCTTCCATACACATTCACCCCTACTACACAGCTTTCCGTAAATATAGCCCTAGCTGTACCCTTATGACTCGCAACAGTAATCATTGGAATACGAAACAACCCAACAGCAGCCCTAGGCCACCTTCTTCCAGAAGGTACCCCCAATGCCCTGATCCCCGTCCTAATTATTATCGAAACTGTCAGCCTCTTCATTCGACCTTTAGCTCTAGGAGTCCGACTAACCGCTAACCTTACAGCAGGCCATCTATTAATTCAACTAATTGCCACAGCAGCTTTCGTGCTCCTCCCTCTTATACCAACTGTTGCCATCCTAACATCAATCCTGTTATTCCTCCTGACACTTCTAGAAGTTGCCGTCGCAATAATCCAAGCCTATGTTTTCGTACTTCTTCTAAGCCTCTACCTACAAGAAAACGTCTAATGGCCCATCAAGCACACCCATACCACATAGTAGACCCAAGCCCATGACCTCTAACAGGAGCAGTCGCTGCCCTTCTTCTTACATCCGGCCTAGCCATTTGATTCCACTTTAACTCAACTGTTCTAATAACCCTAGGACTAGTCCTACTTTTACTCACAATACTTCAATGATGACGAGATATTGTACGAGAAGGCACATTCCAAGGTCACCACACCCCTCCTGTCCAAAAAGGCCTTCGATACGGAATAATTCTATTTATTACCTCCGAAGTATTCTTCTTCCTTGGCTTTTTCTGAGCATTCTACCACTCAAGCCTAGCCCCCACACCTGAATTAGGAGGCTGCTGACCCCCTACAGGCATTATCCCCCTAAACCCCTTCGAAGTCCCCCTTCTAAATACAGCAGTACTACTGGCATCGGGGGTTACCGTAACCTGAGCTCACCACAGCATTATAGAAGGTGAACGAAAACAAGCAATCCAATCCCTTATCCTAACAATCCTTCTAGGCTTCTACTTTACATTCCTGCAAGCACTAGAGTACTATGAAGCCCCCTTCACAATCGCAGACGGTGTCTACGGCTCAACCTTCTTCGTTGCTACCGGCTTCCACGGCCTCCACGTAATCATCGGATCAACCTTCTTAGCCGTATGTCTACTACGACAAATCCGATTTCACTTCACCTCCGAACACCACTTTGGCTTCGAAGCAGCCGCCTGATACTGACACTTTGTAGATGTTGTCTGATTATTCTTATACATCTCAATCTACTGATGAGGCTCATAATCTTTCTAGTATAAAGTCAGTACCTGTGACTTCCAATCACCCAGTCTTGGTTAAACTCCAAGGAAAGATAATGAACTTACTAACAACAATATTATTTATTACCACAGCTTTATCCCTCATCTTAATAACCGTCTCATTTTGACTCCCCGCCCTTACGCCAGACTACCAGAAATTATCACCATATGAGTGTGGCTTCGACCCCCTAGGATCAGCCCGACTCCCCTTCTCACTACGTTTCTTCTTAGTTGCAATTCTGTTCCTCCTTTTCGACTTAGAAATCGCCCTTCTCCTCCCCCTCCCTTGGGGGGATCAACTCCCATCCCCCACCCTAACACTTATATGAACCTCCGCCCTTCTAATTCTACTCACAATTGGCCTAGCCTACGAATGACTCCAAGGAGGCCTTGAATGAGCCGAATAGGTAATTAGTTTAATTAAAACATTTGATTTCGGCTCAAAAAACTATGGTTAAAGTCCATAATTAACCTGATGACCCTCATCCAACTCTCATTCACCTCAGTCTTCTTCCTAGGACTATTCGGCCTTGCATTTTACCGAGTCCACCTTCTATCTGCACTCTTATGTCTCGAAAGCATAATATTAGCCCTATTCCTCGCACTTTCAACATGAAGCCTGCAAATAACCTCCACCAGTTTTTCAGCCGCACCATTACTCCTTCTAGCATTCTCAGCATGCGAAGCTGGTGTAGGACTAGCTTTAATAGTCGCCACAGCCCGTACCCACGGATCAGATCACCTACAAAACCTAAACCTCCTACAATGCTAAAAATCCTAATCCCAACCACTATACTTATCCTAGCAACATGACTAACGCCCCCTAAATGATTATGACCCTCTTCACTCCTTAACAGCCTCCTAATTGCCCTAACTAGCCTACTATGGCTAAAAAACGCCTCTGAAACAGGGTGAACTTTCCTCAGCCCCTACTTAGCCACTGACCCATTATCAACCCCCCTTTTAATCCTTTCATGCTGACTCCTTCCTTTAATAATCCTGGCCAGCCAAAACCACACATCTCATGAGCCAATTAACCGTCAACGAATGTATATTACACTTCTTGCCTCCCTGCAGTTCTTCTTGATCCTTGCCTTCTCCGCCACAGAAATAATCATGTTTTACGTAATATTTGAAGCCACTCTAATCCCCACCTTAATTCTTATTACTCGCTGAGGAAACCAAGCAGAACGTCTCAACGCAGGTACATACTTCCTTTTCTACACCCTAGCAGGCTCTCTGCCTCTCCTCATTGCACTACTGCTCTTACAAAACTCTAATGGGTCTTTATCCCTTCTTATATTGCCCCACTTGGGTCAACTTGAACTAACATCATATGCAGATAAAATCTGATGGGCAGGATGTATCCTGGCATTCCTAGTTAAAATACCCCTTTATGGAGTTCACCTTTGACTACCCAAAGCTCACGTAGAAGCCCCCATTGCAGGATCTATAGTACTAGCCGCTGTATTACTAAAGCTAGGAGGCTACGGCATAATACGAATTTTAGTCACCCTCGACCCCTTAACCAAAGAACTCAGCTACCCATTCATTATTTTAGCCCTCTGAGGCGTGATTATGACCGGTTCCATCTGCTTACGCCAAACAGACCTAAAATCATTAATTGCCTACTCATCAGTCAGCCACATAGGGCTGGTAGTTGGAGGTATTCTCATCCAAACCCCCTGAGGATTCACCGGCGCACTAATCCTTATAATTGCCCACGGATTAACATCATCCGCCTTGTTCTGTCTAGCTAATACTAGCTACGAGCGCACACACAGCCGAACTATACTACTTGCCCGAGGTATACAAATAATTCTCCCTCTAATAGCAGCCTGATGATTCATTGCAAGCCTCGCCAATTTAGCTCTACCGCCCCTCCCCAATTTAATAGGAGAACTAATAATTATCACCTCTCTATTCAATTGATCCCCTTGAACAATTGGCCTTACTGGACTAGGAACACTTATTACTGCCGGCTACTCACTCTATATATTCCTTATAACCCAACGAGGGCCCGCCCCCAGCCACCTCCTAGCTCTTGAGCCATCCCACACCCGAGAACACCTTCTTATTACCCTCCACCTCCTCCCACTAATTCTTCTTATTACAAAACCAGAGCTAATCTGAGGGTGAACTGCCTGTAGACATAGTTTAACCAAAACATTAGATTGTGATTCTAAAAACAGAGGTTAAAACCCTCTTGTCCACCGAAAGAGGTTCGCAACAATGAAGACTGCTAATCTTCATCTCCCTCGGTTAAACTCCGGGGCTCATTCGATCCAGCTTTTAAAGGATAATAGCTAATCCGTTGGTCTTAGGAACCAAAAACTCTTGGTGCAACTCCAAGTAAAAGCTATGCACTCCACTCCTCTAATTATAACATCTACCCTAGTTATTATTTTTGCACTACTCATTTACCCAGTTTTAACAACTTTTTCCCCAAAACCACAAAACCCAAACTGAGCACTCATCCAAGTGAAAACAGCAGTAAAATACGCCTTCCTTGTCAGCCTCCTACCCCTATGCCTCCACCTTAACGAAGGAACTGAATCTATCATCACTAACTTAAACTGAATAAACACCCTCACCTTTGACATTAATATCAGCCTTAAATTCGACTCCTACTCAATTATCTTTACCCCAGTAGCACTCTACGTGACCTGGTCCATTTTAGAATTTGCATCCTGATACATACACTCAGACCCATTCATAAACCGATTTTTTAAGTACCTTCTGATCTTCCTAATCGCAATAATTATTCTTGTTACCGCCAATAACATGTTTCAACTCTTCATCGGCTGAGAGGGGGTTGGTATTATATCATTTCTTCTCATCGGCTGATGATACGCACGAGCAGACGCTAATACAGCCGCCCTACAAGCAGTCATTTATAACCGAGTCGGAGACATTGGACTAATTATCGCTATAGCCTGAATAGCTACCCACCTAAACTCCTGAGAACTACAACAAATTTTCTTTTCTACTAAGAACATAGACATAACCCTCCCATTAATTGCCCTAATCTTAGCCGCAACAGGCAAATCAGCTCAATTCGGCCTTCATCCGTGGCTTCCTTCCGCAATAGAGGGCCCTACACCGGTCTCTGCCCTACTCCACTCTAGCACCATGGTCGTTGCAGGAATCTTCTTAATAATTCGCATCTCCCCCCTTTTAGAAGCCAACCCAACAGCCCTCACACTCTGCCTATGCCTAGGGGCCCTAACCACCCTATTTACCGCCACCTGCGCCTTAACTCAAAACGATATCAAAAAAATTGTAGCTTTTTCAACCTCAAGTCAACTAGGCCTAATGATAGTTACCATCGGCCTAAATCAACCCCAACTTGCCTTCCTGCACATCTGCACCCACGCTTTTTTCAAAGCCATGTTATTCTTATGTTCTGGTTCCATTATTCACAGCTTAAATGATGAACAAGATATCCGAAAAATGGGAGGGATACACCACTTGACCCCTGTTACCTCCTCATGCCTAACAATTGGCAGCTTAGCCCTAACCGGAACCCCCTTCCTAGCTGGCTTCTTTTCCAAAGACGCCATCATCGAATCTCTAACCACCTCCCAATTAAACGCCTGAGCCCTATGCCTCACCCTCCTGGCAACTTCTTTCACAGCTATCTACAGCCTACGAGTCGTATTCTACGTATCCATAGGCCACCCTCGCTTTAATTCCCTCTCACCCATCAACGAAAATAATCCATCTGTAATCAATCCTATCAAACGACTAGCATGAGGCAGCATTATTGCTGGCCTATTAATCACCACAAACCTTCTCCCAACAAAAACACCTGTAATATCAATACCTATAGTTGTTAAACTCACTGCTCTTATCGTCACAATCTTAGGACTCCTAATTGCCCTAGAATTAGCTTCCTTAACCTCCAAACAACTTAAACCTACACCACACCTATCCCCCCACCACTTCTCGAATATACTTGGCTTCTTCCCAACAATTGTACACCGTGCCTCTCCTAAAATTAACCTCATCTTAGGACAAACAATTGCCACCCAAATTATTGACCTGACCTGACTAGAAAAAGTTGGACCCAAAACAATTTCATCTATCAACACTCCCCTCATCTCAACCATTAGTAACGTCCAACAAGGATCAATCAAGACATATCTTGTCCTCTTCCTCACCACCCTTGCTCTATCAACCCTCGTTCTTCTCACCTAACTGCTCGAAGAGCCCCCCGACCCAACCCCCGTACTAACTCCAATACTACAAGCAACGTTAATAACAAGACCCACGCCCCTAATAATAACACTCCCCCGCCGCTAGAGTATATAAGTGAAACCCCGTCCATATCACCTCGAAAAACTGCATCTCAGTCTATCTCTCCAGAGACCCCTCATCAAACCTCTTCATCAAGGACCATATTTGTGTACAAGATACCAAAAACAAAAAAAAAATATCCAAAAAAGAATAAAACCACCTGTCAGCCTGTAGGCGCCTTAGGATCCTTATCTGCAGACAGCGCTGACGAATAGATAAATACAACCAGCATACCCCCCATATAAATCATCAACAACACCAAAGACAAGAAAGTTCCCCCGTGCAAAACTGAAGCCCCACAGCAAAGAAGTGCAACCAGCACCAAATTGAAAACTCCATAAAAAGGAGCAGGATTTGTAGACAGCACAATTATCACAACCAACATCCCTAATAAAAGAAAAACAAGCGCATAAAACATAGTTTCTGCCAGGATTTTAACCAGGACCTATGGCGTGAAAAACCATCGTTGTTACTCAACTACAAAAACACTAATGGCCAGCCTACGCAAAACCCACCCCCTACTAAAAATCGTAAATGACATAGTAATTGACCTCCCTACCCCCTCAAACATTTCCGCCTGATGAAACTTTGGCTCCCTACTCGGATTATGCCTTATTACGCAAATCATCACAGGGCTGTTCCTTGCAATACACTACACATCCGACATCTCTACCGCCTTCTCATCCGTGGCCCATATTTGCCGAGACGTAAACTACGGCTGACTAATTCGTAATCTACACGCAAACGGTGCCTCATTCTTTTTTATCTGCTTATACTCCCACATCGGCCGAGGCCTCTACTATGGTTCCTACCTGAGCAAAGAAACCTGGAACGTCGGTGTAGTCCTCTTACTTTTAGTAATGGCCACCGCTTTTGTAGGATACGTTCTTCCATGAGGGCAAATGTCCTTCTGAGGCGCCACTGTAATTACAAACCTGCTCTCTGCCGTCCCCTACGTAGGAAACACACTCGTTCAATGAGTATGAGGAGGCTTTTCAGTAGACAGCGCCACTTTAACACGATTCTTTGCCTTCCACTTCCTCCTCCCATTTATTATTGCGGCCGCTGCTGTCGTACATCTTATTTTTCTTCACGAAACAGGCTCCAACAACCCCCTAGGACTTAATTCAAACGCAGACAAAATCCCATTCCACCCATATTTCTCCTACAAAGACCTCCTAGGCTTCACAATCATGCTTTCAGCCCTCGCAACGCTCGCCTTATTCTCCCCAAACTACCTCGGAGACCCTGACAATTTCACACCAGCCAATCCTCTCGTCACCCCTGCCCACATTAAACCAGAGTGATATTTCCTATTTGCATACGCAATCCTGCGGTCTATCCCCAATAAACTAGGGGGTGTTCTAGCCCTTCTTGCCTCAATTTTAATTCTTATAGTAGTTCCTTTCTTACATACCTCTAAACAACGAAGCCTAACATTTCGCCCACTATCACAATTCCTATTCTGGACCCTAATTGCCGACGTAGTCATCCTAACTTGAATTGGAGGCATACCCGTCGAACATCCTTATATTATTATTGGACAAATTGCTTCAGTATTTTACTTCTCCCTCTTCCTAATCTTGATGCCAATAGCCGGTTGACTAGAAAACAAAATACTAAACTAACAAGCATTAGTAGCTCAGAGTCAGAGCGTCGGTCTTGTAAACCGAATGCCGGGGGTTAAAATCCCCCCTTATGCTCAAAAAGAAGGGACTTCAACCCCCACCACTGGCTCCCAAAGCCAGCATTCTTAATTAAACTACTTTTTGATAATACATATATGTATTATCCCCATTCATATATATTAAACATTAATATAATGCATAATTAAGACATAGTATTATATACCCACCTATAATATTTTTAACACATAAAGCAAGCACATGAAACTAAGAATGCTAAAAGCATAAATGAACAATCTCCAATAAATTGTTAAAAAACTGGACGAAATTTAAGATCGAACAGTAAATTCATCGGTTAAGATATACCAAGACTCAACATCCCATAGAATACCAATAATTAATGTAGTAAGAACCGACCATCAGTTGATTTCTTAATGCATACTATTATTGAAGGTGAGGGACAATAACAGTGGGGGTTTCACTAGGTGAATTATTCCTGGCATTTGGTTCCTACTTCAGGGACATTAATTGGTTCATTCCTCATTCTTTCATTGACGCTGACATAAGTTGTTGGTGGAGTTCATCAGTGAGATAATCCCACATGCCGAGCGTTCTCTCCACAGGGGTCAGGTTATTTTTTTTCTCTTTCCTTTCAATTGACATTTCAGAGTGCAGCGCGTCAACGGTTTATCAAGGTTGAACATTTTTTCTTGTTTGTGATAATGTTACTTAATGAATTCAGACATTACACAAGAGTTACATTATTGATATCAAGGACATAAGTAATAATACGATTCAACAAACATACAATTTCACCCCCTTCTTCTTTTTAAAAAATTAACGTATACCCCCCCTACCCCCCCAAAAAATTGGGGGGGGGGCCTTTAAGCTTGAACCAACCCCCCCCCCCACTAAATTAAATATTCATCATATTATTGTTATATATTATAATATTATAATAATATAATTATAT